CCCATGCTTGGGAAGTCTCTCCTTTCTTTCTCTTACCTAGAAATGGAAAAAGACTTCAAACAAGTAGCTCGTGGAACATCTCCCACTTGCCCTTTTTTTCTCAATCTTATATCTCGGACTACGTCATGATCGGGCAGCCACGCAATGTATTTCACTCCTAGCGGTAGGAAGAGAGGTTCAGCGCAACATGTACACAGGCGCTAAAGCCCTTGTTTCGACCTCAACCTGATATTTAAATTTGATAAGCACTGGAAGAGATCTAAAAGCAAACATTCCATTGATTGAGCACCCATTCCTGTGTTTTATGATGATCCAACCTGCTATCTCAATGCATGGGATTTCCTTGGGGATACAAAGATTCACATAAAAAATAAGTAGTGAGACTTTAATGGCCTAGTACGACCAGACAGAAGCAGAATCATAGTCTTCCTCCAGGGATTGGTCATTCATGAGCCTTCCTTTCTTTACGAGATAAGGCCAAAATAATAAAGATAGGGCTAGCTAAGCAAAGTAAGATTGCACATTGAGAGGCTTCCCCAGTCAACATAGAGAAGGACAGTCGATAGAAGCTGAAAAGACTCAATCTAATACATTCCCCTTGGCCCTAGATTCCGTTTCTGAGGAAGGAGATAGGGATGCCTCAGTGGATTCATATCCTTGATTACGATGCAGAGGAGAGGGATCGATCGCACTTCTTCTATTCAATCTTCGTTATCTGGAACTGGTTCACAAATCATTTCCTTTTATGCGGTTCGGGAGGGCTGGGCTTCCTGCAACTGGTCCGTCCGGCTTTCTTGCCTGGAAGTGGAAAAACCTGACCGCTACGCGCCTGGCTTTAGTTAGTCCAATCCATATTCATATCGAGGGGTAGAAAAGAACTTGATATAAAAGAAGTGTTACGTGAAAGAAAGGAAAGTACTACAAAATGAGACGCATACACAAGGGAGACACTTCTAACTATACCTGAGCGGAAGAGCTCTTCAGTTTCGTTTTGCACCGACGACTGGAAAACGACTTCTGACAGTAATGATTTAGCATCCGATACTTTTTTTTACCCTTGCTTCGGCACGCTTTCACTCAGTATGGTACGCTACGGCTTGTTCGGTGCGCTAGTACCAGGCTTCCCGAAACCATTGATTGAATGTCTATCGCTTTAACATCCCTTGTTTTGAGATAAAATCCGCTATTTTCATTGATTCTCCTTAATGAGCTGATGATACTTCCTGTCTTGCTTGAGTCAACTAGATCATTTCATTTTCATATATTGTATAGTGCATCTGTTCTTCGATAGTTTTGTGTTCGGGAATAAGATCAGAAGGAATAAAAACCTCTTTCTTTGTGCTTGCTTTGGCGTCCAAACAAAGTTCGCGTCTTGACGGGAAAAGGATTGACATCGAGTTCTAGCTTTTGAGATCAAAGGCTGGAGCCGCCCCGGCAGACTACGCAACTCTTGGAGGTTACGAGGTGACGGCATAGATTCACAATGGCTTTCACCTTAGCTGGATCAGCCCCAATTCCTCTCTCACTCACGATGAAAGCTAAGAGCTTGCTCGAAGACAGCCCAACTAGGGGATTTTACCTCTTTTTGTTGAATTGATTCAGGCGCTCAAAGGTAGACTCAAAAAGTCGCAAGATCATGCCGAGAAAGTCGAAAAGCCACAGGCTCTCGTTCATCTTACCGGTCTACAAGAAAGAAGGCAATGAGCAGTGAATGCCAGGTAGAGCAGCTTTATAGATAGGGTTAGTAAGGTAACAAGTGCTCTTCCTCGGGTGGTTTCCGCGAACTGATGTCTACGAGTGTTACGAGCCTTGAGTCTGCTCCAACCATCCCACCCAATCCTGAGTAGGCTCACAAGTTTCATTTTACCCTGATTTTCGTTCAGTTCTTCCTTTCCTTGGCTTACTGTCTTTCCTGATGGTGAATAGCCGCTCTTTGATTTGATAGAGGAAGTGACATCTAAGGGGAAATAAGAGATGGCATCGAAAAGGAGAAGGCAAAGGGACTAAGAAAGAGTGTCTCGAGAAGGGGCTTTGAGGGACGACTGATTGACCTTCGACGCAGGAAGCATCGAATTGCATTAGTGGGATAGCTTACTTAAATACTCCCCCAAGCCAGGAAAGCTAGTGCTCGTGAATGCGCTCCTTACATGCATATTCTAGTACCAGTCCTTACGCCGAGAAAAGAGTCCTTAGGCCCCATCTGAGAAGGAAAGCCTTAACGCCCTTGCTTTCGTAACCCGTGCTTGATGCAATAACCGCAACGAGAGTAAGCGCTGTTGGATAGAAGACCACGTAGCCTTGCTATGCTAAAGGAATGGATTTAACTCTTTAGGGAGTGCAGAATCTACTAGGGTTAACCTCTCTTTAGCCTATCTGTCCTCATGCTAGCCAATCTCTGGCAATTGGTCTATGGCAAAGGGTCATATTCAAGATGTGAACAAATCGGCTGTTATCGAATAGGTTCTTCTCTTTGCAAGTTCATCTTACTGTCTAGCTGTTTCAATCAAGGAAGAATTCCTTTTCCTGAGAGAGAATCCAGTAGCTGTACAACGGTTGCAAGCAAGCCAAGCCAGTGAGACCAGAGAGACTAGCTTGGGGGTTGTAGGCCTGTTCGCAGTGGTTTAGCCTTTTTTTTGAGGAAGGGATAGCTAGAGCAGAGCCCATTGATCACACGTTTTCGATTAACCTAACGGCGATCGCTGGACGGAGGGAATCCCATCTCGTTAATCAGTCAATCAATGCCCGCTTGCCTTGCCCCACCTTGTAAAGCCCGCCCTCTTTCATTGACTGACGAACTGAACTCTAAGCTCCGGTGGCAGCTCTTACTGCCAGGCTGTACTGAACTGAGCAGGACCTCCACCATGACTTGTTCACTTACATCACTGAAAGGACTACGCTTCCTTCCTTTCTGCCAGAACTGGCATTTCTCATTCCTTGCTTTACCGCCGAACTTGACTTAATGGATTGACTGATTGTTTAGGAAAAAAAACCTCCACTTTGGCAAGGTTTTGCAAAGCCTTCCCTATGCTAGCTTTCGTGCTCCCCTTTCCATGCCATCAAAAAAAGTTAATTCAAAGACGCGAAAATGACTAAGAAAATCTTTATGATTCCCTACTATTTTCAGTCTCGTTTGAATCGTTAGAACCTTAGGAAGAGAAGGAATGATAGTAAAGTTTCAGATCCTTAGTTCCTGCGGAGCACTTGTTCAGAGGGAAAGGCTGTAGGGAAGGCTAGCTTGCCGGTGAAGCGAAGCATTCCTAGGTCTAAGCCATAAGCTTTTTTCTTTACTTATGATTACTTAAAGGCAAATGAGAATCCTAAGCCATTTGGGAAATAGACTCACTATTCTATTCTCTTCCTCCAAGGAAAGGAAAGCAGCATATTCAAGCAAGAGGTTATAGTGGGATGGAGCTAGAGGTGACGTGGCAGAAAGAGATCTATTTCGCTAGCCCTACCCTATAATAGGATTATAAAAAGTAGTAGTACATGTACAGGAGGAAATAGGGCGGGTAATTTATTGGAATATGCTAGCTTGCCCTTGCCCGCTTGATCTCCTAAAAGGTAAAGAGATTGGCTTTCCTTTCTTGCTTGCCTTAAGACTTTTTTTCGGCGTAAGACTGGAGCGACATGGGTTTACCACAGGAACTAGATGCCTTTAGCACTCGTATACAAGCTGGATGGAAACTCCCCTTCTGCAAGACCGACTAGGGATGCAACCTATGGAAATGAACTAAAACCTCGAGAGAGGCTACGCCAGTATCAAAAAGTACTTTTTAGGAAAGCCACCTGCTATATCAAAAAGAAGGAAAGCATATTAGGGGAGGGGCATATTACATAGAGTCTTCCTCCAAAGCAGCCTATTCTAGGAGTGCTAAAAGTAAAGCATACTAAAGTATTATTCCCTAAGCCCATTAGAGTATTCCCCCATCAGTGCTTATCTCTTTTCTTTTTCACTCACAATCGGGAGAAGCCTACTATAAATCTGCCATAATCAACTCCTTGCTAGTCAGATATGGGGATTAGCATGGGGTAAAATAGCCCTTATTTATTACCTCCTATTGACCTCCTTCGAAAAGAACTGTAAATATGCGGAAATAGGATATTGCACTGGAAATCTCCTAATACAAAAGGAAATATGAACTTCCAATGACGCTGACAAGGGGCTTTCTCGACCACAGCATACGGTGACGATGAAAGAGATACTTATATATAGTACGGAAATCTAGTCCCTCTTCCGTTGTTGAGCTTTCTCCTCCCTCGAATACTTTTTAAACTTAGGGAGACGATGAAAGAATAATAGCCCATAATCTTATCTTTCCCTTGTCTGATCTCACTGGCTAAGTCTCTTTCCTTGTAATACGAATAAGTCCGTCCATATCAAAGTAAGTACAGTCACTTCATTCCTCTATTATATTGTTCGAGTCATTTCATCCATCTCCTTATTAAGAAGAGTTATTTCATCCCAAGAATGGCTTTCGATGTCAAGAGTTCCTCTTCATCTTCCTAAGACGAGGATAAGGTAATGGAATTAGAATGCCGATGCTTTTCACAGACGGAGATGGACGAGAGAAGTTTTGTCACCAAAGACGAGACGAGGTAAGTAAGAACGCTAGTGTTATGGACCCAATCAACACAGCCTCCATCTTAGGCCTAGCGGATGGGGACTCAGGCAGCTCACTTAAGGCTTCACGAGTTTCTTCGTTTTTCGCTCTTTCGGCTGCTTCGCCTTCTTCCAAAGCAGAAATTAGAACTTCGACAGTCTTTCTAAGCCCCTCCATAATCTCAAATCCCGTTGGTGTTGTTAGAAGCTGACTGAGACTGACCTCCGGGGGCAAAGCCCACCAAATACTAAACCCAATATATAAACAAGATAAAAGAACATTCAAAATTTCTGCTAATACTTCCGTCGAGATAGAGAAGAAGACAGGATTCTTGATGGAGAAGTAAGAATTCGGGGAGATTATCAATTCTTTCATTTTTATGCCTGGCTTTTTTGCTCCTTCTTCCATGATATAGCGCAGCTCCCTGTTACTTTAGATAGCGGTATTTTATGTATAAGATTGGCATCCCCATTTTAAGGTTACTTAGGTCGTGTCGTGTGTTCCGATCAACATCTTGACGATCTTAGTCGCCTTTATTCCCAACCCGCGTAAGAACATTGGGTTTTTTTCCCTCTTTTTCTGCTCTCCTTGCTTTAACTAAGGAACTGCCTTGAAGTAGGACTCTAAGAGCTCTACCTTAAAATGAGTTAGATTTCCTTCTTTTTCCTTCTTGCTAGCACAGGAAAGAGGGGAAGGAGAAGTAGTGTTGTTAAGTAAAGGTAATAGGCTAGGCGTTAACGTGGTGCTCTTAAAGCCGATAGCCGCTTCACAAAGTACACCTTGTTCAATCCTTTCTTGAAATAGATGCTCATCCGCCCTGGTTAGCTCGGTAGAGTGGCAGGCGAAATCCGTCTATCTTTATAGATATAGAGTAGGCGGCTAGTAAATTCTTACTCGTGTAGTGAGAAAAACCTTATTCATGGCCTCATTTCTTTAGTTCAATCACGAGTTTAAGGTTTGCGATAGATGTTGCCTTTCCGATCTCAAATCGGCTTTTTTTTTATTTTAGCAGATCTGTGCAAATAATCGGGTTTTTTAAGTCATTTGACCCTGGCATCTTATCTTCCGGTTGGAAGTGCAAGGCAGCAATCATCTGTAGCGGGCTAGCTCACTGCCTCACACCACTCTTAAGAATTGGCACCGCACCCTAAACCTCTGGTCACTTCACTTGGCTTTCATGCCTGACTTGTTGTTATTTATACCCCGGTTTCTAACGGTTCACTTCGCTAGCTTCGGTCCCCTACTTCGGTGACCCTTTCCGTGCGGCTTGGCTTGCTTGCTCGCTAATCATTGGCTGACTCAAGACTCTTTTTATATCCTTTAGCTCGGAAAGCTATAGCACCAGTCCAATCCTTCCTTCTGTCTTCCCTTTTTTCCTTCAAATTCAATATCTCCTGGGGAGTCATCAACTGGCATACTCATTGGCTGGCCCAGGGATTAGCTCTAAAAGCTTTCTAGCTCTATGAAGAATCCCCTTACTCATTAGCGTACTCAAGACTCTCGCACCTGGGTTGCCTTAAGCCTTTTGCTCTCACCTTGCTTACCTGGGACTAGCTTACTTATTTATCTACTGGGATTAAGAACCTCTAGCACCTGGGTTAGCTGATTTGCTTAATGCCTCCAGAACCTGGGACTTCCCAACTCTGACTCTATAACCGATAGCACGAGGGAGTAATCCCAATCCTTCCTCTAGAACTGGGGACTGTAAAATATAACTATACCCTCCACCCGCTTCCTTAAAATAACATGAGGCTTACTCGGGCAGGGAATTACGTAAAATAGCTCCTCTTTCTTCCTTACTTGCTTCCTCCAGCTCGGAATTACTCTATAACCTTGCTCACTCTAGAACCAGGGGGAGACTCACTGGCCGACTCCTACTCCTACTCATACAAGGCTAGCTTACAGGATAGCTTTCTCTAGCTTACTTTGAATCACCTTACCCTACTTCCGAAAAAGGGTGACCATAGAACGATGGATTAGCGGGCTAGGGATATGAGTTTGTGGCTTCCTTGCTAGCGGGATAGAAAGTAGGCTAAAGGAAGGGTTAGAGGGAATTACTTACAGCGACGAAAGGTTAGAGCGTTAGATGAGGGTTAGAGAGTGGACTGGTTCTCCTACTACAACGAGGGGATACGATAGCTCCAGGTTAGAGGGATAGACTCATATACCAGCACTAGGGGTTAGAACGTAGCCTGACTCTATACTTTTGGGTTATAGGGTTTGAGCGTGGGATTACTTAAGAACTACGCCTACAAGGCGGTTAGCTGTCTTCCCTTCCTTCAACGGTAACTGCAGCTAAGACTGCTTATTCCTTGTTCACATTCAACTTCCTTACCTTAAAACCATGAGCAGAGTGCCGCCGAGAGGAATCGGACTTATTTAATCATTCCCATTGATTGCTAGTCGTTTAGTTCCATTCGTTCGCTTTAGAAAGGGTGGTTACCCCTGGTCTTTCTCACCTTGGGCTTGAGCCAGTAGAAATGACTTAATCAAGAGAGAGAACCCCTTTTAACGGGATCAACTATATCCACTTTAAGTCGGCCTTACTCGGGTGAATTTCTACGCTTATCTCATCTGCTAGCTCGCCTTCTTCTTTAACTAGTCTTTACTTTAGCATTCTCTTTCTCTTTCTCTTTCTGGCTTAGCCTAGCCCGTGAGAACATACTTTTCTTTTTCAATTCATTTCCATCGGACTTATCCGGGTTCTAATTAATAAGTAGCTTGCCTGGGGTGAGCTCCTCCTACTGATCTTACTCCAAGAGATTCAATATCACCGGAGAGAAAGCCTAGTCACAGGAACTGAAACAATTGAATTACCCGAGGCTATCCCAGTTCCAGTTTCGCTAACACGAGGAAAGTCTGTCTTTTTGGCATAAATCTGTCTTCTTCTTTAAACCCCTAAACTATTCCTTATAGTATAGTCTACCTACGCAACTCTTTTGAAGTTAAGCAGGCTTCAAAGCTTTAAGGGCTAGGCTTGCTGCTGGGGTTTCATTTTTAATATTAAAGAGCTCGGCCTTGAGCCTTTACCTACCTAAATCAATTCCCTTTTGCCTAGGTCTGGGATCGATCCTTTCTCTTCCTCTGGTCTAGTTAGTGACTTCGCTTCCCGCCCTTAATTAGGAGTTCTGGCTTTGTTAGCCAGGCCTTTGAAACCAAGGAAAGCAGTCATCAAGCCAGAGCTAGTCTAACAACTACCGATTCTTCTGGGGCACTGAACCTACCTTAACCTAGGAAAGTGACTTCGATAGGCCTCCTTCCCCCTTTGCTGCTTGAAACTAAGGGTCTGGCAGACAAAGCTAAATGTGCGATTTTGAGCTGTCGTCCCGCTTATGAATACCTGCTTCTTTCACTCTTTAAGACTGTCGGATGGTACTTGGTTGTTCCCTAAAGCATTTCCCGTTCGCCCCTTGGCTTCGTTCAATCAAAAAGCATTTCTCGCCCCAGGTCTGGGATCGAGCCCTTCTATGGCAAATTCGGTATTAAGTCATAGATGCGCCTTTCGACTGGCATTCACTCCTCCAACACCAACTGATTCAATGTCACTTGGGATCGGATCCTTCCAAAATTCATTTCCCCTGGAGCTGGGTTCTTTCCCTCCGAAATCGATGATTCTTGGCTACTTGATTAGGCATTTCCATCTCTCAAACTAGAAAGCGCTTTAGCTTAGGAAAGCTCCTTACTTCTTTTTATACCGCGAGTGACGAACTATAGCCATTCGCGGTCACCGCTGTCCTACTTGACTTTTTTATTAAACCTCACCCAAGGCAAATCTCGCCCCATCAAGCATTTTCACTCGAGCGGAAACAGCTGACCAAGAGACAAGAGCTACCTCACCAGACTCCATTGCTCCTAAGGCTTCTAGAGAGTCTTACTAATGGCATACTTCTTCAGTCGAATGCTCCTGGGCAAAAGGAAGATGACATAGACTATGCCGTTTATTCAAAAGAGCCATCACAGCTTATGAAAGAGCAGCTTGGAAATGGCTAATTAGTTTAAGGTACTAACCAACTGAGCCGCAGAGAGCCCTTTTTTCAGTGTTGGCGGAATAGGACCTGTTGGTGGTTTAAAGGGCATTACATTAGGATATGGAATAAATACGACTTTGGTTCCAGAGATAGCGATTCGGCTTAGTGAAAATAGAACTAAAGAGAACGGGTTCAACTTATCCCAATCCTCGCTCTGGACCAAGGTGCGTAGCCTTTTAACATTCTCTTTCTCTCTTTCTGGCTTAGCCTACCAGGGAAATGGCTCCTTCTTATTGATAGCACAGGTGAGAACACCCTTAAGGGGCAAGCTTCACTAATATCCCAGGAATGGGGAATGAAAGAACTTCTGCTATCTACTCACTCTTGCCACTGAGAGGGGATGAGTGAATACCTGGAAGATAAAGTTCTCTTATTCCCGGGATCAGGGCATCGACTGCTTAATTTATAAGTTCATACCCGATAGCAGTAGCCAATGTCGGAGTCGGAAGAGGAGCCGTTGGTGCTTTAGTTCCGTAGCTCTTGCCTGAGACGGAAAGTTGGCAAAGGCTTCAGACGCGGTCTCCGGTCTCCCTTTTTGGGCACGTGCCAATCGGTCTTAAAGCCTCGATGTCCGCTAAAGAAGATAGAGATCGAGAGATGTGGCACTCTTCATAATGATTTAGAAAGACAAGCAATAGCTGTTTTAAAAGGCAAAGGTTGACTTTAATTAGCAGGCTCAAGGTCAATTTCTTTTTGAGTTCCCGGCCCAAGTCAAGGCGATGCAATAGTCGGGCGATAAGGAAGAAGCAGTCCCAGGCCTTAGGTCCAGATCTGAGAACTTTCGAGATGTGAATCATAGCCTAGTCTAGTTTCGTACCCAACAGCTAAAAGTGATGTCATATTAAAACTTTATAGAGAATCACCCATCGGCCTTAGGATCCGAGTTTGAATTGGCTAGGGGGCATGAGCGGTAGTCAGTGTCAGTGCTTTTGCTCTTACATATGCCAGTCTTTTTTCTGTTGATGCGAAATAAGTGGTCTTAGCCTTGAGGTTTGGATTGAAGCAGGTCTAATAGTCGACGAAAGGACAACAGTTTTCAGGTTCAAAATTATTTTATCCCCATGCCTTTCATCCGAGAGGATGGGGTAGTCTATCTGAAGAGGTCTCCCTATCTTTCTTCTATCTTTAAGATCTAATCTAGTTAATGTTAGAACTTTCTCGAGCATTCTCTTACGTTACGGATAGAGCAGTCTTGTCTACCTTTGTTTGGTATGGAATGAAGGTAGGTGTCTATCTAGTCAGAGTGAGGTATTGTTTTTCGATCGAATTTGCTAACTTTCCTTTGAAATGAAGTCCGGTCGATCACTCTTCCCTTGAAGTCTCCAGCATTGACCCCTCTTGGCCTCTTTCATTAGAAAAGGAAAGCGGAAACTTATACAAAAACAAATTAGTCATCACAGAAGGAAGTCTGAATCCGTCTAAACCCGATTTCCTTCGTCTTGTCTTCATTTCATGACTTCTCCCTACACTCCTCTTCTTGCCCATCTTCACTCCTAAACCTGGACTTGGACTGGCTCGCTTGAAAGAAATGTACGAATGCAGCTCGAAAGAGCGGTCTTCATCTCGTGCGAAAGACTCATCCCAGGAAAGTCAAAGAAAAGGTCCGACAGAGCAGCGCCTTCGAAGGGCCAGGGCCTAGAAATGGAACTCTTCGGGATGCTAAAGTAAAGAGTCGGTCTTTTTCCCTCTACTCCAGTCGATTTGAAGAAGAGCTGGCTTCTGACTGTAAGCTATCAACATATCTGGGAATAACCTTTATCGAGTCGCATCGAGAAAGAGTTAAAAGATCTCTCCGTCGTTACGCCCCTTTGATTCTCTTGTTTCGGGTGTGGGATCTTTACCATCTAGCCATTGAAAGCAGTCTAGTTAAGCCTTTGAAACCAAGGAAAGCATTCCAATCCCATCTGATGAAACAATAGGCAGATTAAAAAAAAAAAGAAAAAGATCAAGGCTAAGAGCAAGTGCCACAGATGATTCGAGAACCGCCTACTTTGCTACTGATGGCATGGCATACTTCACTAAATCAGTCTAATTTGCCTATCCCTATTCTTTCACAAGGCATTCTTGCAAAGAAAAGAGTCGAGCCTAAGCGGTTCAAGCCTATGTGACCAATGCTAGCATAGCTCTTTCAACCTTAGGGGATTCAGCTCTATCCATTCCGATTGAAAAAAGAGATACAATCTATTCATCGAAGCTAGCCACTATCCTCGTATAATAATGCAGATCTGTGGGCATTGGGACTGCTTTGCTCCTTCTCTGAGAGAAACTTCCTCTTATTCGATCTTATTGGCTTAGCCTGGAGAGTTAGCTGATGCTGATCTGGTAGTGTCAAAGAGGCGATTCTCAACAGCTTCAACAGCAGAGATTATCGGACATGAGGATAGGATGAAGATGGTGGGATGAAGCAGTCTTTAAAAAACCATTGGTAAGGGAAGGCAAAGAAGTAACTGAGGGAAGGGACCTTTACCATTTCGCTTCTTCCGCTTTTGGGGATTCCACTAATAGAACAGAACCCGAGGGGAACGAAAGGAGTGACCTTCACTCGGATTAGGGGCTAACCTTGAATGTCGAGGTGAGCCGGCAAGACCGGGGAAAGAACCTAATGAGACCCTGTATGAAGCTCGGGTGCTTCATGTAGAGAGAGACCGAAGCCAGTCTAGTTCACTTCATGATGCCAGGCAATGAATCAGTCAAGTAGCGGCTCCTGGCCGGTCTTTGGTTTGCAGACGTTTGGGAATAGACCGTCTTCTTGCTCTTTTCTAATATTCCAATATTCATCTAGCTTTTTATGCCTAACAATTGAATTACGCTTTCAACCTCGTATGGGTCAGGTGGTCAGTGAGTTGGTCTTCCCTATGAGTTAGGAGGAGCCGGGTTAGAAGAATTGTTAGGGAAGGTCCTTGTAGATGGTCAGAGTCTAGGGATAGACTCATTGACTAGTTAGACTGTCTAAGTACTCGTACCATTCATGGATTAGTTGACCAATCGAGTCAATTGAAGGAATGCATCTGCACTCTCCTATAGCCTATAGGGAGGGAGACCTCTTCCTTCCAGGTCAGAGAAAGAAGAGAGATTCTTGAAGACGTCGATTGGAAGAGTCTGAGTAGGATCGTCTTCCGGCGACTTGCAGGATCCATTTCCGCCTTCTTGTGCTCCTGTATTCTCATCCAATCGTGGAAGCCATTCAACGCCCCTCTCTTCGGGACCCTCTTATTTAGCCCGCAGCTGAAAGGAACTTGATCAACCCGCCGAGAGAACCAATCTCTGGTAAGCAGTCACCAGGGCAGCAAGGTCAGGCAACAGAGGTTCCCAAAGAAAGGCCGCCTGGGAGGTTTAGCTTAAAGAAGGAGAAAGATCTGAGTTAACCCAAAGGAGAGGGAGAGGTAAGAAGTCACTCTTCGAGGCATAGCGCCGTTCTTTAAGCCGTATTGACCTTGCGCATAGCCGGTCTGTTGTCAAAGAATCTCTCTCATAGGTTAGCTCTCGGGTAAGCGAGACTGAAAGCTTTCTTCGCTGCATGAGAGCAAGTAAGAAACAGGAAGAGGTGCGTCTAGCCTTAACCCTTTGGCCAGTTGTCTCTAATATTACTTTTTTTTGTGCTAAGGCATCGGTTTTAGGAAGATGGGTACATGCTATTCTATTAAAGGGGCGAAGCGCTAGTTAGTGGGAAGAGTCCTTTCCTGGCTCGTCAGCCAGCATCCACCTCACGAACAAGCAGTCCCACTACGCACTAACTATCAATTTCATAAGAGAAGACAGATCGTAAGGAGATTTTCGATGAGTTAGCACTACCTCGATGTGACAGAATAAGAGTAAGAAAGCAGAAAAGTATTCCTCCGAAAATAGAACTAGTAGCGGAGTGAAGTAGAGAAGACTTTCAGTTCTGCCTTAGCTAGGGGGGGAGGAGTTGTAGGTATTGCGCTTATTCGATTGCACGGTGGAGACAGCATTTCTTCTCCTCATACAACTACCCAGTGGTTTTGGAATAAGATATAGCCTTGTTTTTATCCTCATATGCCTCAGTCATACATTGACTACAGCCGTCCCAATGTGAACTCACTTTTACCTAGTACTTTTTTTTTTATTATAAAGAAGAATTACCGTATGTCCTGTCAATTCAATAGTGTCTGGCTTCCCGGCTGTACTTCTTTGACTACTTCCCCGGGACTTAACTCTAGGTAAGGCCCTCAAGGTCAATAAGTAAGGAAAGAAAACTACTAGGCCTCCTCTTCTAGGTTGACTCTAGGCTTCTGACTCTTCTGGGGTTCCTCTCCTCGTAGGCTAGGCGGGCTCCCGACTAACATTTTATTACTCCCGGAAAAAAGACCCTAGCAGCAGGAGCGCATTTTTAAATAAATTAAATAAGACCGACCAAGTGCCACTCAAAAGTCTTCTTCTGCTCTCTGAATCTTATATTCATTCGAAGCTAAGCCAGCTTGCCGGGAAATCGCTTTCTAATCTTCTCTGGGCGGATTCATCTTCTAGTTTTCGCTATTCTATGCAAACAAAACTCCTTCCTAGCTAGGCTTCTCCTTTCCCAGGAGAACTCTTTCTCTTCTAGGTTGACTCTTCTCCGAACTCTTCTTTTAGAACCAGAACAAGGGCAAGCCCTCTAAGCTATTTTTTTTTTTTATATATAAGTAACAGCAATTGCTATTGAATCTCCGGCTATAGAATAAGCGGATTCTATAAAAAGTAATTCTTCTTCTTTGACGGCAGGAACACATTCTGACTTGAAGTTGAAAGATGCAAAGTCAAGAATATCATAAGTCAAGCAGTTTCTAAAGAAAAGATCGATGCCAGCTCCGCTTCCTTCTCTAATTTTATGGGTAGGGCCTTCCACTGCGGGAACACGTTCTTCAAATTGAAAGCAAGAAAGACCAATGTCATTCGCGCGCTTACTTTACTTCCCATTCTGGTCGAGTTCGCCGCTTCGAGGCTAGGATTCCTCTTTCTTTTTTTCTATCAACGAACGTAAAAATATGTGATGTGGTATCTTACTTATCTTAGTCTTAGAGATTGGATCTTATTCAAATGAAAATGAAAAGCCTACCCATCCCAGCTATGAAATCAGTAGAAGGAACACAGCCGATTCGGAAACATTCTCCGATTCCTCTACAGAATATGGTTGAGCAAAAGAAACCGACTCAGCAACAAAGACAAGTGGTAGCATACTATGTTTCTTCATAGGATTAGGAGATATAATATGATCGAGCAACAAAAACTGGTTCAGCGGTTAGAGTTATACTATCTTATTTTTATAGAATCGATTACTGATTGGAGACATCAACCGATGAGGAGACAACCTCTGATTAAGTGACCTCTTTATAGATCAACCTTTCCCGGGAAAGAAGTTTTCTCCTCTAAAGCAGACTCCGCGGCGCCAAACTATTAGGATTAGAAGACAGAATCTGGTTCTGTGGGGGAAGGAAGACCTGACTTCAGGAGTGAAAGTGAAGTTCCTACAAAGGAAGATTCATTAGTTCTATTTAAGATTCTTATTCAAGATCCGTTATTATTATTATATTTATAAATAAAAAAAAAAAAGCTTACCCTTGATTTCCAAAAGGGAAAAAGCCCTTCAAAGTAAAGAAAGAAAGGCTAGTGCCACGGACTCTTAAACGAAAGGAAAGGAATGAGTTCCAGATCCATTTATGGCGTCCCGAGTTCCTTATTCTCTTTGCTCGGCTTCCTTTTCTATTGATCAGAAGCATCAAGCAGCGCCGGTTTAGAATTCGATTCTAAGAAAGGGCTCAGGCCCTCCCCCCTCCCTTTTTTTTATCCCCTTCCTGCTTTCAACTATTGAAAATTCTGTCTATTTCACCGCCATACCAAAAAAAAAGTATCCTACTTTGCGTGATGGTCATATATGATGACCAATCTTATCAATTGGAACGATGTTCAGGCATACCTGAAAGCAACCAATGTCACTGAAGCTACTACTAGGAAGCTTCTTGACTTTATAGGACAGTCGTCATACTTCTTGCTTTTCTTGGAAGCGTCGTGCGTATGTTCCTAAGGCTGGTCTTGTCAATTCCTAAGCTTTGCTTCCCCGTCCCCCCTAGGCTCAGTCCCCTTATGAAGAAAAATTAACCAGGATAGGCCTCTTCTTCATACCGAAGAAAAAGTCACTCGAAGTAGTCAGCTTATTAGCAGTATAAGAGGAAGCCTAGCTAAATAAGTATGTAAGAAGCTTCCCTTTAACTTAAGGCTTGAGCTTGCCCTTTTCATAACATCAGATTCGGCCTAGAACGCCTAGCGACTATTACTATAAATAAGAAAAGGCTAGGTGTCCATGCCACCAACCAACTCCTGAAAGAAAACAAGAGCTTCTCCGTCCGGCAAACCACTAGAAGTACCCATCGAGTCGAGCAATGATCCAATGAAGCAAGCTGCTCTTTGTCACCCCATTTTCCCCGGGAACCAAGAGCAGGAGCAGCCCATTCAGGCTTGGTCAATGAAAATTTGACTATTAATAGGCCGGAACCGTAGCCAATGAGTCTGCTCCACTCCTCTTTGTTCTGCACCACTTGGCTATAGCTATTTCCCCACCTAGGATCCCCAAAAAAATAGCATAATATATAATATAATAAAGTGAAAGATCAGATTGTTACAGAAGACCAGATCGAGGGAAGGTACCGGACAATCAAAGAAAGAAGCCAGCTTAAAAGCACCCTGGTCGAAGCGAAGCGCATGCGATGAGGGAAGAGAGAGACCACCAATGCAAGTGGATCGACTTAAGCATCGATTTCGAAGGCGACAACATGAAGCATGAAAATAGAGCCAGCCACTTTTCTCGTTAATAATGTTACAAGCAACAACGAGAAAATACGCTCTTGGATGCATGCATGCCCCTATCCCCCACCCATCGTCCTGATCTTGGCTTGAAGTATCCAACCCGATCTTGGCTTGGAGTATCCAAGTAGCGCTAAAACGAAAAAGCGAACTATTGGAATTCTTGGGCTTAGCCTTTGAATTGCCCTGGATCAGTCCTATACTAGGTCACAATCAACCCATAACTTAAAATAAAAGAAAAAGATCGAAGTCGAGAAGCTCATCGCTCATGCTTCCAACCCGTGCTTTCAACCCCGGAAAGACTTCGCTGACACACACAATATCTTCGCCACCCTCCCGACTCGCGATCCCCAATGTGGCTTTCCTCACTTCGGTAAGTTACAAGGATGAATGCAAATAGCAAGGCGCTATGCTGCGTGAAGTGAGACTGGCTGCCCTAAGTTAAGTGCTTCCTTATTCATTAATGATCTTGCTCAGTAGGAGGGCTTTTCCCCTTCTGTGCAGCCTGATTCTATCTCTGGAAATGAGGTTGCCCTCGATTGACATTTATCATCGAATATGGAATCCTCCCATGGATGAGAAGGTTGAGTTACAGACTCCGTTGGCTTTCGCAAGGAAGCATCTCGAAAGTTCCGCAATCTATGGTTGATGCCTCACTCGAACTCTATCCCATTCCCTACTTGACTTTATTCGTCCGAGCGGCCCCTCTAGGATGCGATGCGGGAAGGAAGAAGGATTTCTTTCTACCATTAAATAATTCGCAATAGTTAACCAAGCAGTAGCCAAGAACAAAGAAGCAAGCCAAGATCAATGGAGGGTCGCCCCAGTCAAAGATGGTAAGAAGGAGTAGCATCAATAACATTCATTGTATGTACGCCTCTCAGCGATCCACAGGCATCTGTAGCATGTTGTACCCGAGGGTTATTTGGGCTGTGTCCGTTACACCATGGACAATAATCTTAGTCGGAGTCAAATTCCTTACCTTTCAACCCAAAGCTGAACATATCCGCACAGGTATTCTATTTATTGAGGATCCATTTTCTAAAAATGCCCCCTTTTGATTAGCCAGTTTCCAAGGGGGAGAAGCAAGCCGAACCTCTGATCGACCTAGACACATAAAAAATTCTCGGCGTCGAGAAAGATTTGAGATTCCGTAAGTAACAAAGTGAGTGCTTTCTAAGGGAAAAAGAAAATGAAATACGAACAACCGCGCTGGTCGTAATAGATCGACTTTCATGCTAGTTCTTGCTCCAGCATGAAAGTTCCATTTCAGGGAAGGACGACGTACCATGATACTTTCTGTTTTGTCGAGCCCTGCTTTGGTCTCTGGTTTGATGGTTGCACGTGCTAAAAATCCGGTACATTCCGTTTTGTTTCCCATCCTAGTCTTTCGCGACACTTCAGGTTTACTTCTTTTGTTAGGTCTCGACTTCTCCGCTATGATCTTCCCAGTAGTTCATATAGGAGCTATAGCCGTTTCATTCCTATTCGTTGTTATGATGTTCCATATTCAAATAGCGGAGATTCACGAAGAAGTATTGCGCTATTTACCAGTGAGTGGTATTATTGGACTGATCTTTTGGTGGGAAATGTTCTTCATTTTAGATAATGAAACCATTCCATTACTACCAACCCAAAGAAATACGACCTCTCTGAGATATACGGTTTATGCCGTAAAGGTACGAAGTTGGACTAATTTGGAAACATTGGGCAATTTACTTTATACCTACTATTCCGTCTGGTTTTTGGTTCCTAGTCTGATTTTATTAGTAGCCATGATTGGGGCTATAGTACTGACTATGCATAGGACTACCCACGGAGCGGTGAAAAGACAGGATGTATTCCGACGAAATGCTATTTCTTTTAGGAGGACTATAATGAGGAGGACGACAGACCCAATCACGAGATAATAAAGGAAAAGAAAGGAACGTCAGATTGGTTCGAATCCAATTCGTGGTGAGATAACAGGAATCTGAAACTAAGAATGCCAATAATCTACTCCTTGACTCCGATTCATTCAAAACTTCTTGTGAGGAGACTCAGAAAAGACTTCTAAAATAGTTCACAGTCAAACATAGAACGTACGTAAATTAAAAAAGTCTTTGCCTCCGACCTCACTTTGAAAACAAGGAAGAAAGGAACTTTTCACTACCGATATACAAAGAAGGAGAAATGCTCATCTTTCTCTATAGTACGAAGCACTCATAGCACTTGCTGGGATCAATTCTTGGATCACTGAGAGGCATTCTAACAACTTATTCTCTTCCGAAAAGAAGAGAGGCATCTTCGGGTAGTTAGAAGCAGGTAGTAATGCTGGGGGTTTGGGGACCGCAGCCCCCCTTGTAAGCAGTAACCATGTTCTCGTGGCGGTGCCTTTCTTATTGATTTGGTGGGGGTGGCTTTCTTGGTTTAAAGAATATCTCTTAGAGGTTAGCTCTCTGGTAAGCGAATAAGGTAGTGCTAACTATCTTCGCAAGATGAGAGCAAGCAAGTCCCGAGAGAAAGTAAGCAGGTAGTGCTTTCGCGCATAGCAGGTCTCGTGTGCATGAATGTGTTGATTGCGCCTTTGTCTTTTCTTTAATAAATATCTCTTAGCTCTGCCAATTAGTAGGACTTCCTGCACTGAAAGCTTAGTAAAGTAGAGAAGAAAGAGGATGCACAACGAAGAGAAGCCAAGACCCAATACCCAAGGACGAAAGGGAGAATGTAAAAGAGAACCACTCAGCCCAAAGGGAAGAAGACTAAAGACAACCAAAATGGGAGCGGAGAAGAATGAAGCCAACCCCCGAAAAAGGTAAAAAAAAGAAGAAAGCGGCGAACTCCAGAGAGAGGGGAAGGGCAGAGAAGTAAACCATCCAGAGAGGGAGAAAAAAGGAGGAAGAAATAGGATTCGGATGAAGAATAAGAAAGAGAGAACGATGCCGAGGCTGAAGTCGAAACCTAAGTCGAAGTTCAAGCTAAAGAAGGTGCCTAAGTTGAAGCTTAAGTCGATGCCAAAGCCGGTCTGGAATAGGGAACACCAATTGAAAGAGCTGCCTTCCCTTACTAATGTGGGATCAGTTCCTCTCGAACACCTCCTAGGAGCGTCGCATTCGATGCATCTAGGGTTTTATTTTAGAGAGGCGCCTTGCGTGGGTGCTATCTAAACTGAGGTTTTTCCTACCTAGCTCAATAATGGAGAGAATGCCCTTACGGGGTTATTTCCGTTCAGTCTAATCCTATTCTCATGTGCAAAGGCTTATCGATCCCTTTTGAGTCAGATGTGGCATTGCTGATTTGAGAGCAGTTGTCCTTTCTACTAAAATTATCCCTGCTCTTCGCCCGTCGCTCATGTGTTAAGCCATGTCTTCAGCCTAGTGCCATCTACACCATATCTGATTTCCTTTCCTTCCCGCTCTGATCCAGCTACTCCTCTTCTTTTAATGCCTACAGAGAGGTTTAGTTAGCCTGCTTCCTCTCCGTTCAAGGAGCGCTTATTCCTTCTTCGAGAGCAGCTTATTCTTGTGCTACAGTACAGAACAAGGCATTCGAGCAAAGGCATGAAGAAGCCTAGCCTTTAGTTCACTTGCAAGAGAGAGAGCCCAGAGAGAGTGCCCTTATTTATACAACGTCCTTACTTTCTTCGATGCGCCTAGTAAAGTAGCCATATTCACAAGGAAAGGAAGCCATAGACCGATGGCATAAAATGAGTTAGATTTCCTGTGCTAGCAAGAAGCAATTTCTTCGGGTAGCTCATCAGGATGAAAGAAGCAGCCGTAGCATGAAAGAAAGAGAAGTAGAGTAGGATGAAGGAAGCAGAAGTGATAGGCAAGCGTGCCTGGAAGCGCTAATGCTATTGTAGCAGCTCCTTAGCCTTCTTTCAGTCCTCCATTCTCTCTTTGGAAATGTGTATCACCATACACTCATCTCATACCAGATACTGAATCTAGGGCTAAGTTCCAATCTTTCAACCTTTTTTCATATCTTTGACTTGGAGATTCCCGGTCTTCTGTCTTAACCCTGACCCTATTCAGAGAGACTCTTCAACAGCACCTTTTCGCACCCAGCATCTTAGCAATGTTCCGAATGTCTGGTCATTGATAATCTTTCTCATAGATTAGTTTGATGCCGACTAGATTTGATCACAACTAACGGGTAGTACTATAGGGGTCTTACTCTCAGCAGTGAATGACAAAGGAATGTGGAATGTCAAGCTGTGAAACTGAAATCATCAATCTTTTGCTTTTGCTATTCCGTGTAGCGGAGACTTTTTAGTAGAAATACCAAGCTGTGAGACTTCGTTCAGTGAGAATCCCAGTGTGAAAGACTTGGCAAGATTGGCTTCGTAGTGGTACCACAACTTGGATGAACAAGTCGAAACTTCTCTTTTTGGCTATACCTCCTGTAAATCAAAACACAAGTTTAGGGCACCCTAACGGTGGGACACGACATGGAGATTCAATCATCTTTCTCTCTTTAACCTCTTTCCCTCATTACTGAAGCGAGTGTTCGGGCAGGTGGAGTGATAGCTAAGCGAGTCAGTCAACGAGCGGGATATATGAAGTGAACCAGATAGGGCCCCGGGTTTCATTCCGCCTTGTTCCAAGTAACAAGATCTATTTCGAGAAAAAAGTGGGGGATTCATTAGCTAGAGCAAAGGGCTATTTCGTGAACTCGAGGAAGAATGAGTACTAGTCCTGGCTTTTAAAAGACTAGTTCCTGTCCTGTCTGTGTCTGAGGGAGCAGCAAAGCCCCCGGAGCGGTATAAGAGAAAGAAGTCAGTGCTGCTTTTGCTGTTACAGAATCTGCTTTTTCTAGTTCAAATAGTGTCTCACATTCAAGCCCGGAAATTCTTGTTTGAATGCCCAAAGATCTGCCTTATCGAACATCTAAGACTGAGAAGACTGATGGCATTAAGGCATAAGCTGCTATCGAATCTAGCTATCCTGAAGTGACTTAAATACGAATGAATAGAAAGAGAAAGAGAATAGGCGGAGAATGCCCTGAGAGAGGGAGCTGTGAGGGAAGGGAAGCTACCTTGCGTCTACTAGAACAAGTACTAGCACTAATGAAAGGGAAATGTTTAATCAGGTCAATAAAGCTGAGATGCTTCTACTTCCCAAATTGCCTCTGCTGGCATCATCCAAAGAGAAAGACTCAGTCTTAGTGGTTGCCAATAGAGAAGGTAGAAGGCGCTTTAGCCCTTTTGCTTGCTGAGAAATGCCCCCCTTTTTGCCTATCTCACTTGTTTACAGCTCTTATGGGTATTTTAGCGCTGCTTTCACATGATGCAATATCTAGGCCTCCTAGACCTGCTCTCTCGCCCAAGCCTCATAGCATTCATATTCCAAGCACTAAGTATTCCCTGCCTGCTCAGATGCGTCAATCCACCTATATGTACCCTTTTCCTCGCATAGAGAGCTCTAGTAGTTCTTGGTAGGAGGGAACTAAGACTTTATCTAAGGTTCATTTCTATTTGCTCTCCCGCTACGCTAGTACTTAAGAGACTATCTTAGCCCAGAGTGATCCCCCACTACCAAAGTGGAGACACCTTTATCTCGTCAGCTCCTTACCGCTCCGTGGGGCTACCTTCACGTCACTTCCTTGAACTCGCTTAAGGAAATCCCAAGCTCCAACACTCGAAAAGAAAAACTACACAACAACAAGGCAATGGGGCCTACAAAGCCCCATTTATACCACCACTCAAAACGACAACTCAAAACACCAATTATGAAACCCCCTCTCTCCCACTTCACACCTCGGAACGCACCGTTCTTATAGAGAGAAAGGCACTTTCACATCTTCTTAACCCGAAATGGCTGGGGAGAGGAACGGGTTCTTTTTTTTTTAGGGTACTCCTGGGAACAGATCCAGTGGAGACGAGGTGGGGCCTGTAGCTCAGAGGATTAGAGCACGTGGGACAGGTGAGGGAAGGAAGAAAGATCTCTGATCCAGTGGATGCTTGAAAGTGAGGTAAGCCGATCCCATGAGAAGGGTTCGAGCCGAGCTGCTTTAGCTAGTAGAAAGCGGTTAGCGCCTGTCGTAAAGGGCATTAGGTTCTGAAAGAAGACCTGAAGACCGGGTTGTGACAATGAAAATTTTTCCTATTGATTTGAGTGCCGATATTATCGTTTTGTAAAATATTAAAGGTTGACAAGGTACGGTACGTCAGTTCCGGGACTTATCTTGAGAAGGGGAGTTTGAAGCCCGCCCCATGGAAGGTGGGATTCGAACGTCACGTCTTTAGTTGCGCCCGGAAGCGGGTAAGGTCAAGTTGTACCCGATCTACTGATCGATCGTAGACCAGTCTCGTAGTTGATTCTTCGGCTGTTTTTTATTCTTCTTTAAAGGATGCACGGAGCCTGTCCCGGGATTGAATCTTGTTCAGTGAAGCGAAGAAGGGTAATATTTTGACTCCTTAGAAGATTGGATTCGAGTGTCACACTCTTTAGCTGCCGTTAAGCGGTTAAGTAGGAAGGATAGGGCTATTGTTGTTGTAGTAGAAGCTAAAGGTTGTCAACTGATGTTCTGTTCCAGGTTTTCCAGCTTGAAAGTGAAGACGAAGCCAGCCATCCCATGGAAGATGGGCGGTGAGTAGAAAGGCTTTTAGCGCTGTGCTGCGGCATGGGCCCTTCAGCTTCTTAGGCAAACTCTTTCATAACCTTGTCCCTTGTGTCGTTGAGAGGAGTCTAAAGCCAGATAAGACCATTCCCTAAGGGACTTTTTCTTAGAAAGTCAGGCTGGTTGTCAATCAGAAGATCAGGCCAAAATCGACGATTCTAGACTGGGTTGAGACATTCTTGTCGGTCAATGTGGATTTCTTGCCTGACAGATAGCCTTTTTTTTTCTGCCGGAGGTAGTAAGTTAGCGAGAGGGGTGAAGCAGGCTAGCGATTCTACTATTACGCTCCAGTAGTAAGCTGATAGTCGCTATCTTCTCTTAGGTAGCAGCACATGGGAGTAGCAAGAATCTGCCTCCCGCATAAGATAAGAAGGGGCGAAGCGCTAGTTAGTGGGAAGAGTCCTTTCCTGGGCCCCTGGCGAGAAGACGGCTCACGGCTTGCATGTACAAGATCGTAGTGAAATCGCAGCTTCACCGCCGTTCGCGCTGATCCCGAGCAGCGTGTCAGCCGAGAGGGAACTCGGTAAAGAAATTCGGCTCGAGGGCCTCTATTTCCACAGGCTTTGTCTTTGTTTCTATAGGATCTGCTGCTCCAACCCTATCTACTTGTGATGTACCTGGGTTGGTTTGGCCTTTTACGTAATCCTTTCCGCTGATGGTTATGGGTAAACCACAGTAAAGCAGAAAGGAAAGCCTCTCGGACAACGTTTTCGTCGCCGTTAAAGCCGAGAGAGAAGTCTCTAAAGCCGCTATGGTCTGGGCTCTCGCTCACGTCGTCCGTCCGGGGGACTCCATTACGCTGCTCGCCCTATTAGCCGGCGGCAACCATGGTAATTTATTAATTTCAGCCAGTCCGTAATTTGTTGAATAATAGCAGCCGGTTGAGATATTTCGCCAGGAAATTCGTCTTCGGTATGGTACACATATCTATACAGTATTGCAGAGACGAGCTGGCTAGACTCTTATCGAAATTGCGTATAGAAAGAGATTCGTCTTGAAAGCTAGACAGACAATTTATATTTCCCTATGGCCCATGTGATAGTGAAAGACAACATTGTCCTAGAACGGTCAAATAGAATTTGAATCTTCTATTTGACTTCCTACGGGCATCACATGATTACCATAGTATATGGAGACCTCAGTCAGCTCCCCCACCAATGAGCGGTGGTGCTTCTGTTCCAACTGAACTGGGTACAGTCAGGTGCAACCCATTGGACGCATGAGCCAATGTTCTACACACAGAAGGAGACTGCACCCACAAAATATATATATAATAAGCTATGACTAAGGAAAGACGTGAAAAAATTAAACATTTTTTTGTCCTAATTTCGATCCTTTTTTTATTATATTTTTCATTTCTATTGATTGGTATGGATTTCAATCTCTTTCTTGTCAAACTCAAATCCATGCTTCTCACCAAATCTCTCCACTTTCTTTTTAGTAGGCTCGGGTGGTGTGGTGGAGGGCTGGTTATAGCAGTAGTTTTGACTATTTAAGATCCCGAGCTGGCTAAGATGATGGCTCCTTCGGGGGGGGCTCCGGGAGCTTCCGGACCATCAACCTCAGTGGACAGCGTACCCCAAGATGAGATATGGGCGGCCCTCGACCAAAGGCCGCAGGCGCCAGCACCGGCGGAAGCGACGAGCATAGACCAAGGGCCGAACAGGAATGAGGCATCCTCCTCGGGCTCGGGCAGTTGGAGGCAATATCTAAACCTCCCTTCAGATAACGAGGGAAATGCCTCCGCTGCACCATCGACCGACCGAACCCCTTCGCATCCTGCCTCTGAGGGCACACACTGTCCTCCTCTGTCAAGCAGAGCCTCTACCCCGTCGTCCTCTTTTTTCAGAGGACTTTCGGACGCGGCCCCCGCACCGGAACTTGGGGAGGAAGTGCAGCAAGTGAGCCCTACTCATTCCATTTCTCAAACGGATCTATGGAATGAACTTTCCCCGTCGGCTCCAACTCCAGGTCAGGATAATCAACCGCCCCTAGTCGTCGAACAAGCAACGCCTGATCCCGCCCCACAGGAGGTTCCTTTGCGTTTGCGGGACTTTCAACATCAAGCAATAAAAAAAAGCCTTGCCACTTTGACTCCACAAAGAGAAGTCAACGACGACCAAGTAGACGCGATCATTTGTTTAAAAGAAACAATTGTCGATCGCATGGCCCAATTGGACCCCCATCCATTCTGGGCTGAGCAAAAGGACTACTTGGTCGCTAATGGAATATTAAAGAATAACAGATCCGACTATTCTATTGAAACTCTACAAAAGAACCTTTTAAAATTAACAAACGAAGGCCAAAACTCTTTTTTTTTTTTTTAACTTATAAAAGAGAGAACTTCGAATTAGACGGCCGATTTGCTTGACAAGCTGCTCTATTTGTTAGTTATGCCTGCGTCAACAAGAAATTATCTTTTTATGTTATGTGAATCTTGTTCAGGCGGTTTGAAAAAAAAGAAACTGGAAAGAATCGCATTTCCTTACTACTATATACGAGGGCCACCAACTGTTACAAGGACCTTACTACTTTCTAGTTTATCGTTTGACCCTTCATTCTTACTTCGACTACTTAGGACTTGATCTTAGGCAACCGGTGACCGCCTCTATGAGGGCGGAGCTTCCTCGATCAAGAATGCCAGCCGGGCGGCACTAGAGATGTGGAATCACGTCTTGCGCCATATGTACTGAGGAGATCATCACTCGGGAGACATGGTTACAAGCCCGGCAACCAGTTCCTTCCAATAGGTCAACCTATCCAGTCCAGATAAAATGTTGGCATACCAATCAGGGTTCCATCCTTCCAGTGAAGAAGGACTTGCGATAGAAGATTGGAGCGGCTTGAGTCTATACTATATAATCTACGCGTACGCGATTTTAGTAGCTTCTTGAATCTAGTGCCGCATCGCGTTCTTGAGATGCAGTTCGGTTGGCCAGGGAAAGGGAAGAGGTGAAGTGGGTCCCTTTGCTGCCGCTTTACTTGAAGTCCAGCTTACTTCAAATGAAGGATAAGCTATCGGCCGAATGATTGAAAGACTTCTTTCTTATTATACTTCTTGGTCTTTTTTTTTTGCGACAGAACAAAACTCTCCAGCCCACATCTACGAAATTAGTTCGACCTTTCCTTTTTTTCTATGTGCGTGGATATCTTGTCAATCAAGCTATTGCCTAAGACCTTCCCTCAAAACTTCATTCCATCCTTTTCTTTTAGTCAGTAATCCTTTCTCTCCGTTGGGTCATTCTACATACGGGCTAGTCTTTTATTAGAAATTCTTCCTCTCCTTTCTTTCGGGGCCATTTCCTTCGCCCTTTCTTGTTAGTGTTGGGCATCTCCCTCTCGTCCTATTGTGGTAAGTTCACCGTCAAGTCTTGGAAGTTAGGGTTTTGCAATCATTCCAATACCTCTAGTCTTGGCAGTTTCATTAAGCCATTCTGCTATCATTCTAGTTGTTAGTGAAGTGACTGCCGTTGTTGATGTTCGATCGTGTAACTGTAACAGGCACCGCAGCCAATGAATGTCCTCAACTCGGAGAAAGGGAAGAAGAGTGATTATCAGCATGTAAAAAAAAACCTTGGGTCATTGGAGACCATTACTTTACGATCCGCCGTTGGACTCAGGGGTTTATCTCATCTGAAGCTACCATTGACTCGGTGGCAGCTTGGGTTCGCTTGCCAAAGATGCCACTATCATTCTATGCATCTTCTGCTTTTCAAGGTATTGGAGACTCAATTGGCAGAAGGGCTCAAATAAATAGGAAGACAAAAGCTGCTTCTCGAGGGAAATTTGCTCGCCTATGTGTTGAGTTGGATCTTACTAAGACTATTTTCCCGAAAGTTTTTTTCGGGGGGCGTTGGCAAGTGGTAGAGTACGAGGGTCTGCACATGCTGTCTTTCGTTGACGGGTTTTCTGGGTACAACCAAATCCAAATGGATCCTGAGCACATGACTAAGACTGCTTTCACCAGACCCTGGGGGACTTTTTGTTACACTGTCATGCCCTTCGGCCTGAAGAAAGCTGATGCTACTTACCAAAGGGCAGCCACTATTCTTTTGCATGACATAATACACAAAGAGGTCGAGGTATATGTGGATGAGATTATTATCAAGTCCCGCGAGCGAGAGGGTCATGTGCCTGCACTTAGGAAGTTCTTTGAGAGAATCCGGGAATATAAGATGAGGCTGAATCCACAGAAATGCGTATTCGGAGTGACAGCCGGTAAGCTGCTTGGGTTTATGGTTAGTCAGAGGGGTATAGAAGTTGACCCAGCTAAGATTAAAGCTATCATGGAAATGCCACCACCAAGGTCTGAAAAGGAGGAGAGAGGCTTACCTACTTTCTAAGAAGGACAGACAGGAGGGCATTGCTTCCCTGGCTTGCTTACCTGGAATGGAAGACTGAAGCGCTAATGCACTGATACCAAAGAAAGATTCATTGATCGGATTGCTTTCGTCCTAAGAAGCAGAGACAGGAATTGCTACTTGAACTAGAAAGCATACTACTTATATATATATAGAATAGTTATTCATGTGCATATCACGTAGGCAAGGAAAGAGATTAGTTTAAAGCCAAGTCGTCGACTGACCGATGGGATTGAGTGATTGACTGACCGATTTCTTTGTTTGAACGAATTTAGTACAATCCTGTATTTGCCCTATATGTATGTTCAAAGCTCAAACTCCCTTTCACTCTTGGGACTGCCTTTCGGTGAGCTCTTTCCCCTTAAACGCTCTATCAATCCGGGGGGGTGGCTTAAAAGCTCCTTGCGGATAAAGGCAAGAGCTAGGAAGAGACAACTTAGGTAGAATGGAATAGATTACTCTTTTTGAAAAAAAAGGGATTTGACTATCTCTGAGGGAAAGAATCACTGAGCTAAGGCGGGTGGAGGGCTATGAGCTCGTTCACTCAATCCCGGGGAAACAACTCCCTTAGCCTTAGTTGGAAGCTTAACCAAAGCTAAGCTTGTAGGCTCGAATAGAAAGCAGAGACAGCAATTTCAACATCGTTAGCAATCCTCCGATTAGGATCAGGAGGGAGAATAAAGTCTCCATCAAAAACAGCTCGACACCTCCACTCCAAACCAAAATCTTCCATGCTATCGCATAGAAGGTCGTACGCCACTGGCAATCAAAACCAAACTTAAGATCCTTACAAAAAGCATTGCTACATAACCAATCCGTGAATGCCAAGGAGTGAGTAGAAGGCACTTTGATGCTCATTGGGAATAAAGATGTTCCAGATCCATTTAGCAAAGTGACACTCACGCAAAACATGTAAACAATCCTAAACTGGGTGTCCACATCTAGAACAGCTGCTAGACTCTGAGAAATTCCTCTCCCAACGAATCCGGTTTGAGATACTAAGCCAAGGTCAGACGGGTGGTCTACCCTTACAAGGTCTACCGCGGCTCAACTCCGTGGTGATCTATGAATTATGTATAGTAAGATGGGTTCCTGCTTTTGGAATTTATGTCGGAAAGGAAAGAGAAGTAGGTGGGGTCACGTAGTTAGCCCCGAGAGTCCATCCCTCGGAGACGGAAGTAATTGCCCGGCTCAACTAGACTAATTTGCCATCCTGCGTAAGCTCCAACTGACTGAACGAAGAAGGCAGGAACTCGAGTTTTTTCTTGATGAATGCTTGTCGGATAGAGTGGATCGAGAAAGCTCCGCCCAAAGTGCTTTTCGTAAGCCGGTCACCGGATGGTGTAAGTCCTTCTCTTACTGTTGAAGAAAGCGAGAACGGAGAGTACTAAACTGATAGAAGACTCCCACTTGTGGCTAATAGTCTATATTGTGGGGCACCTTTCAGGTTCTGGAGAAAGTGCATTCCTAGGCTAAGGAAAGGTGTGCAGGAGCGGATGACTTTCCAAGAGAGCCCTACGGCAGTGGAATCGGCCGATAAAAGAAACCTTCGCGCCTCTTTGGCTGGGAATCACAAGTGGCATAGAGATCCTTAGGAGTACGGAGCAGTTGTTACGATAGCCAGGAAAGGAAGGATTCCGTCCCACACAGAACGAACTCTACTAATGTCTCTTACTTATTCCTCCCCCTGGCCGAAGGTAAAATAAGGATCCGCTTTAAAGGGTAATAGACCGACCAGCCGGACGAGGACTGTGTTTTCGGGAACCAAGTGGCGCCTTAACTGTACCAATGAGCGGTACGGGGCTTCGGAGCGAAGGAAGAAAAAATGACTGAAATGACTTTCTTTTTTGGCGAAAGCATTCCGTAAAAGTTGAGAAGAGTGCAGTGACCAAGGCCCGAAATAAATAAGTAGGGCGTCCTCAGTACTTTGGCTTCAAAAGTTTCGCTACGCACCTCAGTCCTTACTCTTTCGAGTAAGCAAGCGCTACGCCCCTTTGAAGATGGCCCATATGGGGTTCCTACTTCGCCCGCTCTAACTCTTCTTTTGCTGCCCAAGCATAGATGCAAGGCACTACTAAAGTAGGCGGAAAGAAAAGGCCTTCTAGCATTTCCACTTTCCTCAAGTTTCTCTTTCTATACGAAATATTCTAGTAGTGATTCGAGCGAGAAGGAATTCATGAGTGACTGACCATACCGCGGAGGTAGTCTACTGTTACACCTCCTCCTCATGGATAGATGGTGCCACCACGCTGTACAAGTTTAAAATTTTCTCAAATACGAATTTTCTTTATCAAGAGAGGGAGACAGCGGATGGAATTGGACTACCAGTGGGGCTAGTCAGTCTATCTACAGCTTCTGATTGAGAGATTCGAGGTTGCTTTGTCTGGTCAAAGCGATGCAATCCTTCCTTCATCTATTGGAATCGTTCTACTGCACTTCTCTTATGGCACAAGGTTTTTTCCTTGACTGATCAAGTACGGTAGACAACTGAAGACGAAAGCAGTCTGGGGAAGCTATACAATAGTAGAGAGATAACATAGACAATTTAAGGAAGAGCTCACTTTTGGCTTCCACCCGGCTTTCAAAGTAACTAGGTTGCCTTGATAGGTATAAGTATAATAATAATTATTATTATTTCCCTTGGAGGCCCTAGTCTTTCTCCTCTTTATTTCCAGTGCTAAGTGTTTCCATAAGCCATTTGGAAGGCTAACAACTATCTTTCTTCCCTTGGCCTGTTCCCTACTAACTTGCAGTCTCACTGGGCTTCTCTATCCCGTCCTACCTTTGGATAAGACCTTCCTTAATCTCGACGCTGTCCGCCCCGAGTGCAACGCTATTGATTGCTTCCGCCATTACATCCTAGCTCGGATTAAGGCCTTACCTCCTCTCGTATTGTTACTCTTCCATTTGGCTACCGATTTCGTTTTTGTTCCGCGATAGTTTTTTCTCTTTTTTTTTGTGGATTGCGTGCAGCTTGACTTCTTTCTTTCTTCCACATAGGCGGGATTCCTTGCTTGCACGCCTTTAGAGGGTGCACTCTACGACAACTTTGATGAAGAAAACAAACCTGTTGTATAGTGAGACCACCCTCCTCGGGAGATGCCTCAGAACCGGCTCGAATAAGATTCCATTCATAGCATTCTATTCGACGGTATTTAATCGAACAGAAATCTGACCTGCTAACAAGGAACCGAAAAAGTTCGCTGCTTAAGGCACGGCCGGGAGTTTCCCCTTCGGATAACGAAGCACAAACTCAAACAATCATCGGGTTTTTGAGTGGTCGCGCTTGCAGTTGAGAGAAGTTGACTTGGCTTTCTGTGTGAAAGAAAAACCTTCGGACAAATTTTGAAAGTCAGTCAAAGAGGTGAATGATCCGATGGGTTGGGAGGTATACCAATCCTCAGGCTGTGTCAGCTAAGCTCCTAGGGAATAACCTAATCAATAGGTCATCCGTCGCCTCTAAGCTCGACAGTCTAAGTGCAAAATGCCATCAGGTGGCTCTTAGGGTTACCTTTGTTTGCCCTTTGTTTTACTAAATATAGGAGGTGTGTAAGTGGCTGGGAAAACTACCGTGGGGCAGTGAACATAATCAAAAATCGGCTTAGCCAATAAGCCAAGAGGGCCATCAGGTTGCACTCGGGAGACATAGGACGCTTCTCTGTCACCTTCTCCTGGTTCTCAATGAAAGCAATATTCTCATTCGAGATCTCACCCTCAAGTCAGGAGATACCTTGAGAACAGTGAACAGTGAAAGCAGAATCCTATTAAGAAGAAGGCTTTCTCTCGTCCCTTCCCATGTCCCATGGTAGGCTAAACCGGAAAGAGAGAGCAGTCGTCACATCTGCACTCTAAGTCAAGAAGTCAAGCAGCAAAGACCGCTACTAATAAGATAGAAAAGAGCTACCTTTTTCTCATCCTCGGTGAACTCCCTTTCAAGACAGAAAGGCATCCACCCTTTCTATCCAAAAAAATGTCTATCAATTCCTATAAGAAGAATGTTCCTAACCTCTTGGCAGTTTTGTCGGTAACCTCTTCGACGTAAGATCCATTCTAGCGCGCAAGGCATGCGAAGAAGGGACTTGTCTCATTGAATGAAAAGGCAAAAAACCAACCTAACCTGGTAAAGAGGGTAGGTGGGTGGGGAAGGAAGTGCGAGATCCGGTCATTGAGAACAAGATATTGAAAGCTTCAAACAAGTAGTCCGCTAAGGTCTCAAAAGAGAGCTTACAGAGGCAAGCCGAAGCGGAGAATCTTTCTCCTAAAGAGTCTCTCTGAGTAGTCTATCAAAGCACAAGGAGAATGGCTCTGACTAAGCATCTGGTGAGTGATCAGCTGTGAAGCTAGAAAAGCCAGCTGTTGTGGTTTGGTTGGTTGTTGTCCTTGGGTTCTTTCTCAATTTAGGGAATGTCTGTCTTCTCTTGCTGCTATCGGTTATCGGCTGCTAGCTGGTGTGGTTGTTCTTCGACCTTGTTGTCCTGTCCTAAGAGGTAGGGTAAGAGCTGTGATAGATGTAGTTGCCTTCAGTAGGAGTAGGAAGAGAGGCAAGAGGCACGCCTTTCTCCGAGCTTCCCTTCGGCTTCGGTTGGTGATCGACGACCTTCCTTCTTTATTGATCTTGATCGGCGCTCAATGCCCTTTATTCGGTGCTAGCTTTCAAGTGGTCTAAGCCCTCTCGTAATCCATTCCGTCTGTCGGTGATCGAGGGTAAGGCCCATTCCCGTTATCGTGTAAGTAAGGAGAATGCTTTCCATTAGCAGTCCAAGCTGTCATTTCAATCGTCTAATTTTCATACAAGCCATCGAGTAGGCCAGCCCGCGCTATCAGTCCAGTCCCTATGCCCGTCTTCCTTAAAGTAAGAAATTATTATTTCGATCTATGATTCTAAGTGGTCTTTGGATTGTATTCCGGTCAGAGAAGGTGCATTGCCCTCCCCCTTTGGCCTGATTTCCTTCTCTCTCTCTAAGTCCATGGGCTAAGGAGCATTCAAAAAATATTTGTATTAGTGTGGTTCGCTTTCCCTTGTGACTATGGTAGGATGGTTAAGTTAATGTAGCCTATGGCTTCGGTGGTAGCTAGGCTAAGTCTTGGCTTGGTGCTTTTGCTTTAGTTGTAGTAGGCAGTAGGGCAGTAGGAGAGGAGGAAGCCTATCGAAGGAACTGACGGGGGAAGGCACGAACGCTATAACAATAGGGAAGGGGCTTGCTCTAAACTTCAAAAGATATTCTCGCATTTCAGTGAACAAGGCAGCGATTCGACGATCATATAGTAGGTGTACCGCGGGTGGCTTCTCTCTTTTGGTTTCGATGAAGGGAGAAGGTCCAGCTTTACTTATTCCACTTTCTTTAGGAATGAAAGAATCACCAGTTGATGCGGAAGAAGCGGTCTTAGCAGCTATCTTACTTCCTGACTTCCCGGAGTAAACTTCCTATTGGCGACTCGAAACGAATGCTTGAATGAGTTGAATTTGGGAAGGTGGTTAAGTCATTGATAGAGATGAATCGAATCCCCTAGCATTAGACTAGCTAGCCTTCCTTGGCTTGGGTGGCTTGGTTAGATTGCTTTGAATAGCCCTATCTTTTACCCGGAAAGGGAAGAGGCACCGAGGAGGGACAGAACTAACAGAAGCTGAGAGATTCACCTGCACCCGCAGGAGCGCACTCCGGTCTAAGGCCTTGGCTGACGTACGATCCCCGCGAAGCTCCACCTTCAAAGGGAGCTATGTAGACAGATTTTGTGGTCTTTACTTTCGTGTTTGGAGTAGGTAAACCGTGAGGAACAGCAAGGAAATGGGTTTTTAGCCAAAACAGTGTGAGTAGCCCCAATCAATCAAGCGTAGCGATCACTGAACGATTGATTCCTACTCTTATTATATAATATTCTTATTCTTTCTTGGATGATATAATATAGATGGTGGGAACAATGAAGCTGATTCTTCATCTGTAGGTTGAAATCCGTATGATTTCTTTTATCGATCTACTGCTAGCTTTCGCTTATCCGATGCACTCACATCCAACTACTTAAACTGGGACGGGACCAATCATGTTGATTGCCTATCCGACCCAGCTCTAACAACTGGTTTGGTTTTTGAATCACAGACTTTATCCTCTCAATTGGGGAGGCCTCTAGTCCTCAGTTCTATTAAAAAGAGATTCCTTATTGATTTTCTTACCAAGGAAAGCAGACAGTCTATTGCGGATCTTCACTTCAATCATAGGAAGCAGAGAGGACTGGATCTGGATACCGTAAGGCACATGCAACAAGACGAAAAGCGTCAGAAAAGGGGATGTGACCATGAAGAGGTTGGGCTGGTTTTGAGCTGCCCTTAGAGCTGCCCGATTCTCTCTTTCGGTACCAGACACCGAGATAGGCTAGGCTGGGAAACCTTATTTGATACGATAAGACAGGTAAACAAAGCAAGGCCTGGGTCGAGAGCCCATTTCATATTCTCCGGTTCCATTCCAGATCGAGTGAGCCAATTGATTGATCTTTCACCGGGGAGAAAGCAGCAGAAAGAGCAAACGGAGAGATCTGAAAAGTAAAAAGGGTTGTAAATGAAAAGAGCTTGGGTTGGCCTTTTAATGAACCATCCCCCCTAGGCTGACGCTTCTACTCTACCACTACATAGTCGTGCTGGACCTTACGGAAACGAAACTCGGTCAACAACAACAAAGCCGCGGAGCCAACCATCATTGTTTGCCGAATCGCATGTCGAGTGGGGATTCCTTTCAGGATTATGTAGCCAATTCCGATCTGCAACCTCGGTTGAGTTTACTACTATTGTATAAGGGAAGAGGGTGGGTGCTATTCGCTAACTTGCTTCCCGCTCTCTTCTATACAATAATTGCCCACACATTTGGCCTCCCTTTTCTCGCTCAAACAATAATAACTGCTCATCATTATTACTCGAGAAAGTCATTATCACGTAAATTGTCACTCCAGCCTCGTCTAGTCCATAGTAGCGTTCATTCCAATAGATAGGGAACTTGGGATAAGCAGATGCAATGCTTACCGATTCGGTAATAATGGTGATAGTAATAGGGAATAATAGTAGTACATGATATGGCGAAGTGAAGATAAGACTTGCCCTTGAGTAGATACAAACCCCAGAATAAAACCTATCACCAAAACCATTTGATGTGGATTGGATTAGACCAGACCGGAGAAGTACTGTTACTCAATAGATATAACTCCTCTTGCAAGTGCTATTCAATCTTTCCTTTTCATGCCATTCTTGATTGTCTTTCTTATACGCAAGTATTTACTATCTTCAGCTTTTACTTCCTTTGAGCTGACTTACTAATTAGTCAATGCCTGACCTTCTTAATAGAAATAAGTGGTTTGAACTCTGACGCCTATCTTGCAGCCTAGCTTAGACCGGATATTTCAATGCAAAGCGCTGACTTTAAGCGCTTACTCGATGGCAAAGCCGAATGACAGAGCTTAATGCCAAACAATCGAGTTAGAGTTCGATCCCTGGAAAGTGGGAATTCGATCCAACAGCCGTTAATCGCATGTGAAAGTGCCTAGTTGAAATCCCGTATGAGATTGACCGGGATCACATAACTGGACTTACTCACATCCTTCGAGAAAAAGTTCAATCCCTGTACTCTACCTAGACAGTCTTCCTTCCCGCGTACTTTTAAGACTTAAACTAATTCTCTCTGCCTTCTCGCTCTGAACCTTGCTTTATTGCCTTGTTGAGTGAGTGCAGCAAGGAAAGAAAGCCAGCTAGCCCTTATAGTGGCAAACCCGAAGTGAGATCGGAGTCTGAATACCACGAGCGGTGAAGTGATTTTCCCAAGCCTCGAAGAAAGGCCTAGCCGAAGTAGAGGTACTTATGGCAGAAAGAACGGGCCGATCAAAGAAGCATGCATTTACATTACAGACAGGAATGGCATAATCTGCTCGAATAGGACAATAAAGAAAGATTAAAGAAAGATATTGAATTCCCCGCTTTGAAAGGAATTGGTAGAGAATGACTGGGGGTATCCAATCAACTGAAACCGGCTTCGATCTTTTCTTAAGAAGAAAAGGATGTCGGATGAATAAGAAGATAGAGGGATAGGGACAGGCAAATCAAGAGCTTTAATTTACTACAAGCTGAAGAAAGCATTTCGGCTGGATTTGCAGGAGAATCAACTCATTTAGAAAGTCCCATCTAGAAAGCTAGAAGCTTGCACCAGCAGCCAGATTAAGAGATCTTAAAGACCCATTTTTTTTTTTCACATAAAACATTGACCTTTTGTCTCTTCCTGAAGTCATAAGGGGATTATCGACTGATCAATCCAACGCAATAATCCCCGCTAGGTATCAAGCTCGATTCGGGATCACTAACAGAATCGGAAAGAAACAGAGTTTCCTTACTAAAAACAAAGTTAGAAAGCCTCATACGCCCAGGCTTAGGTCAATGATAAGATAAAGAAGCGCTTTTCTAAGTTATCCCCTCCGTCCCCGACTTGGGGCTTGGCCATAGCTTTCATGCAACCGAGCGAGGAGAAGTGGAGTAAGCGGAATAGCACCCGATACGAGCACCGATGTGAGACTTACCAGTCCCATAAGAAGTTTGATTGAATTAAAAATAAGCTTTTCACGGGCGGAGACTACCTTGAAGTTCGAAGATGTAAAAAAGGGCTTTAGCTTTAGTCAAACAAACCCCCTCTTCGATTAGTTCTCTAGAGTGACAGAGCAGCTCCCTTTGTTCAATCAGTTCCAGCACCACAAAATTAGGTTTTTGCCTTTGCTTCTTAATCTCCTCCCGCCACACGTCGATTCCAATCGTTAGAAAAAGCTGTTCTCGAACAGGTAGGTATGGTGGTCTCCTTATACGCAATTTCAAGTGGTGCCATGCCGCCAACGGAGAACATTGGATGTACTTATGTTTTATCCCTATAAGAGATATTGGAGTTTGAGTTCCATCTTTCCTCTACTTTGAGTCTTTCATTCCTGTCCCCACAAAGGGGCAGGGAAGCGCTACCAGCTAGAGTCGTGAACTGGGAACCGAAAAGAATCATTTCCCGAGAATCAGCAGTTTGAGCTATTTCATCAGATGTAAATGCAAGCGATTTTGGTGATGTGATAGAGGCGACTAACTTTCCAAAAAGTCTTTCTTCTTTCGGTTCGGTTTGCTTTACGCGCTGAACTGACCTTTCCTTACTGGTGTCCGGAAGGTGAGCTTCGAAAGAAAGATTGGAATTGAGATTGTATTTCGGGACAAAAGTTGCTGCTAGCGGCTGAAGCCCCAGCTTTTAGTAAGGTTATACCCGCTTTTGGAGGTGCGGTAGAGAAGCTACTCTTAGCTACAGGCTGGCAAGGGACATCGGTTTAAGCTCTCTCAATGGGTAGCTCATTTCATTGGCTACCTAGCTCATATGGAATAGGTCTCTGACTTGATCCTGTCTGCAGTCGTGGATCACCCAAATCAATTATCCGAATACCAAGACTCCTGGTATAGCTGGCCAGTAGCCCTTTTATAGGTGTGAATAATTCAATAAAGAAAGAATCCAATCTTGCTCTCACATACACTGGTATATATGCGAATCCTGCTACTCCAACTTTCGTTGTTATAGGAGATAGCTTCGGTTTTCTTTCTCTCTACTCTTTCTTTTCACTCCAGATCTATGGGATAGCTCGGATCATTGCTTTAGATCAAGTGCAGGCTCGTGGTTCGCCTGTTCGCTAATCTATAGCAGGGGGATGAACCAACTTAGAAGGCTTACCTTTTCGAGAAGAGATCTATTTTGATCTTTATGTCGTGTAAACTTTGTTATTTGTTTATTAATCGATAATTTATTTTTTTCGTATATAAAGGAAAGACCTTGGCGCTTGAGAGGACGAATAGCCCACTTCTTAGGGGGATCAAGCACTGTTAGGAAAGGCGACTTAGAGGAAAAGAGGAAAAAGCCCGGGTTACCTCTTTTTTGTTTTTCTTTGAGATCGGACTTATCCTTTGCCTATGGTGTGATTGACGGAAGTAGTCTATCTGTCCGCCAATGGGAAGCTTTGGAAGCAACAAAATATAACTGAATTTTCATGTGATTAAATGACTGAAGAAGCGCTCCACTATGGCCGATTCAATAGTTTGTCCTAGCTCCCTGCAAACAAGGGAAGAATGTTCGGTTTGGGTAAGCTCTTTTCGAACAGGTTATTTCGGTAAAGAGGGAGACAAAGCCTTTTCACTTCAACTAATCGTTGATTGCAGGTAAGCCTGAAGCTTTGAGACGGCTGATGTCGGTATTGTGTAGGGCAGTAGGTCGGGGCCTGAGCCCCCCCATTATAAAAGGGGAAAAGGGAGGGGCCTTAGAGGGAAGCCTATCAAATCAAGAAGAAGCTAAGCTTTCAGGCAAGGGAGGTATAGGCTGCAAAAGAGAAATTCCAGTCCTACAGCTTCTCTAGCTTGAGCAGTCAGTAGTCTTTACCTTTACAAATTTATACGCGTCAGCGAGAAAAGGTCAGCATATAGACATCATCTTGATGGAAATTCCAACTGAGATGATTAATAATCTAGCTCGGGCTTCCTTAGTTTTCTTATTTTTTTAGATGGTCAAAATAGAATCAATGGATGAACGCTTAACGCCCCAGCTGCTTCAGATTCATCGAATTCCCTCCCCTCCCCTTTTGCTGAAAAAAGCACTTCCTATAGCGAACCAGGCAAGGAACATCACGAGTAGGCTGGTACCAATTTCTCCACATCAGCAGCAACATAGGCATCTGAATCTAAAGTAGGAAATTACTTCATCTCAGATGATGTGGGTAAGGTACACAAATTGATTTCAATTTCTAGGTAAAATGAAATGAGCGGAGACGAGTTTGAGTTTATCAGCACACCCCCCCGTAGTCGGTTCTCTCGGAAAAAGTTGGGTAGAAACTGAGTTTGTAGAAAGACCCCGTTGATCTTCGGGCTGGCCCTTGCCTATGGAAAGAATGGTGTCTCAGAAAGTTGTTGAATGCCTCAACTTCGGATGATGAATAGCTAGGATTAGGATCAAAACACCATTTAAGGCACATTTTAACCTAATTAACTGAAGCAGATGCAGGATCCGAAGTCTTCGACTCAGGCTCAGACGAACCGAGAGTCCTGTCTATCCTTAGTCACAGCGAAAGACTTATACTTTTTAGCTATACCTCTGCCCATAAAAACAGAACTTTTGGATCTCCAAATACACCACCCACTATCGGATGGACTTATTGCTCAGTTTCGTGGTCAGAAGATCAACATTCAGAGTAGCATTTTTTTTCAGGAAGATATGCCCTTCTTGGTTCATTCCTGAGTTTTCTTTCGCCCCCTTTTCCCGCTTAGCAGGCTCGGTATGATATGGTTATTGATTACCATGATAAAGAATAGGGGTCATTTTGAAACTAATGTAAATGTAGGTGCAGATACGAACTAGAAAGCACCATTGCATAGGGAAGGCTTGCTCTGAAAATGAGTAGGCTACACTAGTCTACGGGTACCTAGTCTTTAAAGTGGGCGAGGCTAACCCTAAACTTTCTTCTCAAAAAGAGGTCGATCTTCCGCTCTAGATCTTTCTAAAATGGATTTCCATATTGGTATGGTACCCTTTCTTCATAGAAAGGGCATTTGGCCAAGATGTGATCTATCTCTTTCTTTGGTTGGAGTGGAACTTTGGTTTTCTTTAGCGAGGAACCGTTTCACTCGGCGGACAGTCGAATGATCAAAGCGAAATGCTTTAGGCATCATCTTTTGAGCATGTTCAGCTTCAAAAATTCCTGGAGTCCTACGGCATTCTCACAGAAAGAAAACATGGCTAGTATATAACTATTTTTTTATTGTAGAAAGCGATCAGTTCTTCCGATCTTGTTTGGGTTTCCTTTATCAATTCCAGAAGTGGAGGAGCCTATGTAGAAGAAGCTGTAGAAGAGCACCACCACGGTTCAGGTCCCAACACATGGGGGATTAATTCAGCTGCAAGGATCGTTAATCAAGAAATTCGGGTGATAGACGAAGGCGTTGGTCCATCGGTGCCTTAGGGGCAATCATCTGCGCCAGTGTATAAAAAGACATTTGAAATTCTTACAGTAGCGAGGAGAGCTTATGGACAAAAAATGAGGATTCCGGCGGCTTTTGCCACTTATGATCAGTGTTCACAAGAGCGAGACGGTTCAATGTCTTACAATGTTCAAGCAGCATTCTTGTCGGAAAGATTTTTTAGGAGGCCCGGACACCTTCCGAACATCCCTGAAGGATAGAACAACATGATGAAGAAGGCGGCGAAGGTATGGAGGATAATTTGGAAAGAGAACAAGGAGATCCCTGAAAAGGGGGAGGCAAGGAAGTAGTAGAAATGTTGAAGAGGGGACAACCCGCTCTTGAACTTAAGACTATGCGCGTCGCGTGCTCGATCTAGAAAATTGTTTTGATGAGCTGTCACTAAACAAAAAAAGAGAGAAGAGAAAGAACTGGGAGTTGGCGCCTGCTTGCTTGCTTACCAAGCCATCCTGGCAAGCTCCTCCAGTTCGATTATTATTCTTGACTTGACTTATTATTATAAAAACTACTCACTATCAAAATGAAAGACGATCGATTATCTACCCAAGAAGATAGAGAGTCCCACATACAAGAAAAGGTCACAAATAGAGTTGAACCAAGTAACATTGCAAAGGCATAATGATAGTAGGGTCGGGATATCCCCGCCCTCCGAACCGGACGTGAAGGTCTCCCCTCATCCGGCTCTCTGCAGGGGAATCCCCACTCACTGCTTCCCCTAATATCCTCCCTTTACCACATCATGGGGGTTTACAGGAGATCCCAGAGGCTCGCTCGGAAAGGCTGCTATACCATACCTTTTGACTCAACTCGACTCTAGTAGTCACTAGACTCACTATAGTAGTCCGTCCGGCTGCTCTTGCTGAAATCATTACTCTTCATTCTCCCGTGCTCTAGCAATTGCGCTCCCTAGACCACTACCATGTAGTTAGGTAGGGACAATCAATCCGTAGTGACGGGAATCTAGGAATGAATGGGGATCCCTATCAATAAAAAAATGAAGAATATATAATTAGTTACACTACCTTTCTCTCACTCAATAGATGTATCTGGTCTGATACGGTACAGTACAATACGAGACGATGGAATGCAATGGGATGGATGGTAGAGGGCTGCCTGCGCCCAAAAGCGATGATTCACTTGTCCCCTTGTCCATAGGGACCTCGTGGCATACAACCGAAACGACTCCCGCTAGATAGCCGCCCCTATCTCTCTTTTTACAGCCTCGTGGACGGACGAAAGAAGGGAAGTTACAGAACGGGGCAGTGAAGGCTCGCGAAGTAGACAGCAAGCAACAGCTTCTCAGCCCCCTTTACTTTTTTTTATATTAGAATAGCGCGCCCCTTTAGAGAAAGGGGCGTAAGCACTTCACTCGCTAGGGGATGGGATTCATTCACTTGCATTCCTGCTAGCACTACAAAAAGCTCCGGTCTTAACGCCCTTACTACTGCTGTGCAGCCTTTCCTCGGGTTCGTAGAGTCGGGTTTCCCGTTTACCCACAACGGAGGAGCCGCCCCCACCAGGCAGGCGGCCACGGGTCATAACGCACTCTTCGCACAACAAATCCACTTTGAAGTTGACTTATTCGCTCGGCCAATCGTCGGAATGTGT